ATCCCACCGAATTGAATTTGGTCCACGAATCTAAGAAATGGTGAGCATTCCGGATTTCTCTCAAGACCTCTTTCCATTCCAAGATCCAGAATTTTAATGGATGTCGTTTCACTGTTTCCGGCTTCACCGTTTCTGGCCTCATTGTTTCCTCCTAAGGGTTTTATTTAATTAAAATTAATTGGATTTTGCTTATTTACGAGGTACGACGATCCCCCTTACGCATCCATGGCTGAATGGTTAAAGCGCCCAACTCATAATTGGCAAATTCGTAGGTTCAATTCCTACTGGATGCACGCCGACGGGAACGTTCAATACTCGAAATTTGTTTATTTACGATGAAACCTCATCATCTAGCACAGAAATAAAGCATTGGTATGAAATCAAATTGGTATGGTATATATATATATATATATATTAGTCTATTCTATTAGTGATATATATTAGTCTATTCTATTAGTGGTAAATCAAAATGAAATTGAATAAATATATATATATTAGTCTATTCTATTAGTGGTAAATTTAGTGGTAAATCAAAATGAAATTGAATAATAATAGAATTAGAATATATATAGTAGTCTATTAGGCAGCTCTCTAACATCTTTTCAAAATAGAAAAACAAATAGGACGGGCGAACGACGGGAATTGAACCCGCGCATGGTGGATTCACAATCCACTGCCTTGAGCCACTTGGCTACATCCGCCCCTCGACGTTATGTTATCAAATAAAATAAGAAAAAAAAATGGGGGATCAATCCCCCAGCCTCTTGACAAAACAAGAAACGGGGGTTGATCCTGCAACTTCAACGACTCATATACACTAAGACCTAAGTCTTAGCCATTTGTGGATGGAACTTCAACAGCAGCTAAGTCTAGAGGGAAGTTATGAGCATTACGTTCATGCATAACTTCCATACCAAGGTTAGCGCGGTTAATGATATCCGCCCAGGAAAGCATTGGGTTGAACTCTTCTTTGGTGTCAAGGTAATAGCTATGAATAGTCATCGACTCTCGGGAAAGGGTAGAAGAATGGGACCCGCTATGGGACATACAATGCATTACAGACGTATGATCATTACGCTTCAACCGGGTTATTCTATTCCAACTCTTAGTCTTCGAAAGAAAAGCACTTAAATCAAAATACTTAATAACACGGCGAGACATTTATACAAAACTTCTACCCCGAGCACACGCAATGGAGCCGTCGGCAGTCAAGTGAAATCCAATTCCCGAAATAATTTGATCTATGGACAGCGTCATTGTGGTAAAGGTCGTAATGCCAGAGGAATCATTACCGTAAGACATAGAGGGGGAGGCCATAAGCGTCTATACCGTAAAATTGATTTTCGACGGAATGAAAAAGACATATCTGGTAGAATCGTAACCATAGAATACGACCCTAATCGAAATGCATCTATTTGTCTCATACACTATGGGGATGGTGAGAAAAGCTATATTTTACATCCCAGAGGGGCTATAATTGGAGATACCATTGTTTCTGGTACAGAAGTTCCTATCTCAATGGGAAATGCCCTACCTTTGAGTGCGGTTTGAACCATTGATTTACGTAATTGGAAGTAACCAATTAGGTTTACGACAAAACCTAGAAATCGATCACTGATCCACTTTGGGTACCTCTACGGGATAGACCTCAACAGAAAACTGAAGAGTAATGGCAGCAAGTGATTGAGTTCAGTAGTTCCTCATATAAAATTATTGACTCTAGAGATATAGTAATATGGAGAAGACAAAATTGTTTGAAGCACCGACAGAGCCGGAAGCGCCCCCTGTTTGAAAGAGGGGCGGACGGGTTATTCACATTTCATTTGATGGTCAGAGGCGAATTGAAAGCTAAGCAGTGGTAATTCTACCCCCGGGAAAAATAGATATGTCTCCTACGTTACCCGTAATATGTGGAAGTCTCGACGTAATTTCATAGAGTCATTCGGTCTGAATGCTACATGAAGAACATAAGCCAGATGAAGGAGCGGGGAGACCTAGGGTGTAGAAGATCATAACATGAGTGATTCAGCAGATTTGGATTCCTATATATCCACTCATGTGGTACTTCATCATACAATTCATATGAGATCCATCTGTCTAGATATCGTCATATACATCCAGAAAGCCGTATGCTTTGGAAGAAGCTTGTACAGTTTGGGAAGGGATTTTGATGAATCAAAAAGAAGAATCTACTTCAACCGAGATGCCCTTAGGCACGAACCTACATAACATAGAAATCACACTTGGAAAGGGTGGACAATTTGCGAGAGCAGCAGGTGCTGTAGCGAAACTGATTGCAAAAGAGGGTAAATCGGCCACATTAAAATTACCATCGGGCGAGGTCCGTTTGATATCCCAAAACTGCTCAGCAACAGTCGGACAAGTGGGTAATGTTGGGGTGAACCTGAAAAGTTTGGGTAGAGCCGGATCTACGCGTTGGCTAGGTAAGCGTCCTGTAGTAAGAGGAGTCGTTATGAACCCTGTAGACCATCCCCATGGAGGTGGTGAAGGGAGGGCCCCAATTGGTAGAAAAAAACCCACAACCCCTTGGGGTTATCCTGCGCTTGGAAGAAGAAGTAGAAAAAAGAATAAATATAGTGATAGTTTGATTCTTCGTCGCCGTAGTAAATAGGAGAATATTCAAAAAAATAGAATAGGTTTCCTCGTCTTTACAAAAAAAAAAAAAGGATAGGAGTAATTAGCCGTGGCACGTTCACAAAAAAAAAATCCTTTTGTAGCTAATCATTTATTGGGAAAAATTTCGAAGCTCAACATGAGGGCAGAAAAAGATACAATCGTAACTTGGTCCCGGGCATCTACCATTATACCCATAATGATCGGCCATACAATTGCTATTCATAATGGAAAGGAACATTTACCTATTTATATAACAGATGGTATGGTAGGTCACAAATTGGGAGAATTTGCACCTACTCGTAATTTCCGGGAGCACACGATGAATGATAATAAATCTCGTCGTTAATGTTAATTTGAATTAATAAAAAAGGGAATAAATATGGGTGCTCGTCGTTTATTGGTGGGAGGTGAACCTTATGATAAAGAGTGACCCGAATGTAGAAGTATACGCTTTAAGGCAAGATATATGTATGTCTGCTCATAAGGCGCGAAGAGTAATTGATCAGATTCGTGGGCGTACCTACGAAGAAACACTTATGATACTAGAATTCATGCCTTATCGAGCATGTTCTCCAATTTTGCAATTAGTTTCTTCTGCAGCAGCAAATGCTAGGCACAATATGGGTTTCAACGAAACGGCTTTAATCATTAGTCAAGCCGAAGTTAATGAGGGTCGTATCCGTAAAAAGTTAAAACCCCGGGCTCGAGGGCAAGGTTATACGATAAAAAAGCGCACCTGTCATATAACGATTGTATTGCAAGATATATCTAAAGAGAAAAAAGAGAAAAACTCTTTCATATGGTTAAGAAAATATGGATGGGTATATAAAGAGAAGTATACAGATGTCAGAGAAAGGTATCTATATATGCTGGATTATCATCGATATTATAACGAAAAGATGATGATATGGGCTAATAGAGAAATGATATGGCCGTATAGAGACCGCGAGGTGTTATGGGACAAAAAATAAATCCACTTGGTTTCCGACTTGGTACAACCCAAAGCCATCATTCTGTCTGGTTTGCACAACCAAAAAGTTATTCCGAGAATCTCCAGGAAGATAAAAAAATACGGGATTGTATCCAGAATTATGTACAAAAAAATATGAAAATATCCTCTGGTTCCGAGGGAATTGCACGCATAAAGATTCAAAAAGAAATCGATCTGATCGGGGTCATAATATATATGGGAGACCCCACATTGTTAATCGAGAGCCGTCCGCTAGCAATCGAAGAATTGCAGCGCAATCTACAAAAAGAATTGGTACAAAACAAATTGCATTCTGCGAACCGAAAACTTAACATTGCTATCAAAAGAGTTGCAAAACCTTATGGCCAGCCTAATCTTCTTGCAGAATTTATAGCCCTACAATTAAAGAATAGAGTTTCATTTCGAAAGGCAATGAAAAAAGCGATTGAATTAACTGAACAAGCAGGTACAAAAGGAATTCAAGTACAAATTGCAGGGCGTATCGACGGAAAAGAAATTGCGCGTGTCGAATGGATCAGAGAAGGTAGGGTTCCCTTACAAACCATTCGAGCTAAAATTGATTATTGTTCCTATACAGTTCGAACTATCTATGGGGCATTAGGAATAAAAATTTGGATATTTGCAGATGAGGAATAAGGGCCCTTTCGTTGTCTTTCTGTTCTATCAATTTGTCAATTGAATCAAAAATAACAAACTCGTTCATTTTTCGAATTCTTAATTTAATTCTATAGGGTTGAATAACAATTCGATTGAATCCATATAATTGCTATGCTTAGTGTGTGACTCGTTGGTTTTTTATTTAGAGTTAGGATTAGATTCAAAAACAAGGGACCGTGTCTAGTATGAACTAATAACCAGCTCATTGCTTCGTATTATCTGGATCCAAGGAACCAGTCACTATATGATGTATCGATCATATTGTTGTAGCAACTGAAAGAAATCTTTTTTACCTATTGACTTTTACCTAAAAGATGAATCAATCAGATTAGAAGAGAAAGTTGTAAAGCAAAAACAAAGGGATATGGATAGATGGAAGGGTGAGAGAAAGAAAGAAAAAGAATAACAAAGATATATGATTCCAATATGTATGGTCTATGAACTATTTAATAAAAGGCAATGTAATAAAGCATTAAATGAAAAAATTTATAATTATATGCTATATGCATAAGAAAAAAAAAAGAAAGAGCACCGAGTCAATAAAGACTGAGTAGATTGATTCAGGAACAAATTTTATTAGGAGCTCCATTGCAGAGTTCGGGCCTAGCCATTAATTGAGAAGCGATGGGAACGACAGAACCTGTGACTGCGGAGGATTCCCTTGAAAACGAATCCGAATGATTCATTGAGTGGGATGGCGGAACGCGCCAAGAACCAATTCATTTATTCTGAGAGGTCATGGGATACCCCTACTACGAATGCAGGGGGTTTAAAAGAGCAAATATTCGCCCGCGAAAGCCTTGTTGAATTGCGACGTTTTGTTTTGGGCGATTCAATACCGGTAAAAACGAGGATTTCTCATTTTATATATGAGCAAGATAAAAAAATTCCAAGATTCTATTATAAATGAAATCAAATTTCGTTTAATTCGCGAGGAGCTGGATGAGAAGAAACTCTCATGTCCGGTTCTGCAGTAGAGATGGCATTGAGAAACAACCATCAACTATAACCCCAAAAGAACCAAATTTCGTAAACAACATAGAGGAAGGATGAAGGGAGTATCTTATCGAGGCAGGCAAATTCGTTTGGGTGGATACGCCCTTCAGGCACTTGAACCCGCTTGGATCACATCTAGACAAATAGAAGCGGGGCGACGAGCCATGACACGATACGCGCGTCGTGGTGGAAAAATACGGGTACGTATATTTCCAGACAAACCTGTTACAGTAAGACCTGCCGAAACACGTATGGGTTCGGGAAAAGGATCCCCCGAATTTTGGGTAGCCGTCGTTAAACCGGGTCGAATACTTTATGAAATGAGTGGAGTATCCGAAATTGTAGCCAGAGAAGCCATTTCTATAGCTGCGTCCAAAATGCCTATACGAACTCAATTCGTTATTGCGATTGCGGAATAGAGATGTGGAACTAAAGGAAAGGGGTCCTTGTGATGAAAAAACCCGCAGTTTCTTTATTTCTGGACAAACAATATTTCTTCTTTTTTTTATTCGCCCTTTGCATTTAACGAAAAAAAAATAATGATATGATTCAACCTCAGACCTATTTAAATGTAGCGGACAACAGTGGGGCGAGAGCATTAATGTGTATTCGAATCATAGGAGCTAGTAATCGCCGATATGCTCATATTGGTGACGTCATTGTTGCTGTAATCAAAGAAGCAGTGCCCGATATGCCTCTACAAAGATCAGAAGTAATCCGAGCTGTAATTGTACGTACACGTAAAGAACTCAAACGTGACAATGGTATGATAATACAATATGATGACAATGCCGCAGTTGTAATTGATCAAGAAGGAAATCCAAAAGGAACCCGAGTTTTTGGTGCGATCGCTCGGGAATTGAGACAGTTGCATTTTACTAAAATAGTCTCATTAGCTCCTGAGGTATTATAAAGAAATACGAATAAAACATAATAGAAATAGAGTTAGTTTACGTAGAGTATCTGAAATAGTAGGATATCTGAATTCGATTCAATTAATTAGTAGAGTGCTTTAGTAGATTGTGTCTCACGCATATACCTTTAATAAGAAATTCATAAAATAAAAAGGGCGGATCATGTTGATTATATAAAAACTCGGAGGCACCAAGAATTATAGTTCATTATGGGTAGGGACACTATTGCCGAAATAATAACTTCGATACGAAATGCTGACATGGATAAAAAAGGAACGGTTCGAATAGCAGCTACAAATATCACCGAAAATATTGTTAAAATACTTCTACAAGAAGGTTTTATCGAAAATGTGAGAAAACATCGAGCAAGCAAGAAAAACTTCTTGGTTTCAACTCTGCGACATAGAAGGAATAGACAAGGACCATATCAAACTGCTTTAAATTTAAAACGTATCAGTCGACCCGGCCTGCGAATTTATTCCAACCATCAACAAATTCCTAGGATTTTAGGAGGAATGGGCATTGTAATTCTTTCTACTTCTCGAGGTATAATGACAGACCGAGAGGCTCGGCTAGAAGGAATTGGAGGGGAAATTTTGTGTTATATATGGTGATCTTTCTGGGATCCAAATTGCATCCGCAACTTCCCCTTTTTTTTTTTTTTGTGAAAAAAGAGGAAAGACGGGTTGGCTAATATCAGCCTTCCTCTATTAGTTGATAATTATTAGTTGATAATTCAAGGGGTTACCTAGAATGAAAGAAACAAAATAGATTGGGGAAGGTTTCATTACGGAATATTACCAATGATATGTTTCGAGTTCGCTTAAATAATGCAGATCTGATTCTAGGTTATGTTTATGTTTCGGGAGGATCCGCCATAATTTTATACGGATACTACCGGGCGATAGAGTAAAAATGGAAGTTAAGTCGTTATGATTCAACCAGGGAAGGCATAATTTATAGACTCCGCAACAAAGATTTGAACGATTCCATTTCAATTAAGTTGCTTTTTCAACATTTCTCTCGTACATATACAATTTACAATTGGAGGTGAAAAATTTCAAGAGACTTATTTTCTTCCAAGGAATAGATTCCGAATTAAGGGAAGGCATGACAAATATGAAAATAAGGGCTTCCGTTCGTAAAATTTGTGAAAAATGTCGACTGATCCGTAGGCGGGGACGAATTATAGTAATTTGTTCCAACCCGAGGCATAAACAGAGACAAGGATAATCTTTCTTAAAAGGGACTCTCCAAAGGACCCAATCCAAAAATAGAGGATCTGTTTTGATATGAAATGGATAT